TCGGTTTCGGGGTAATAATCATAAGATTATGTAGGAGAGATGGCCGAGTGGTTCAAGGCGTAGCATTGGAACTGCTATGTAGGCTTTTGTTTACCGAGGGTTCGAATCCCTCTCTTTCCGTACCTTCATCTAATTCACGAGCATTACTGACCGCAATGTATCAAATAAAATAACAACACTAGATACCATTATTCCAACAGCTAGAACTTTCTTTAATATGGATTGTATATTCCTAATTGCTGTGGTACATAAAATATTGGAAAGAGAGGAGTCGCCAAGGCATGAAAATATCCCCTAGATCCGTTTATGATACATGAATGGGAGAAAAATCCAGATCAAGCTCCTTTACCTTAGGTCGATTTACTTCTTACTTCGCCAAAGAAAAAAAGGGGAAAAATTTTCCGAACCCTTGTTTTTTTGTTATTTTAGTTAGGTTCAAGTTTGACGGGAATAATATTCTACGACTAGCAACTCATTTATTTTCAAACCGACCCACTTACTATCTATTATTTGATTGACTGATCCTTTATATTGGGATGAGTGAAGAGTCAAATGTTTTGGTAATTCCTCATGGGGGGATGAATCAAGATAATTTTGAATCAAAGCTCTGGATTTTTGTTCATCCCTTGTAGTAATAATATCTCGGGGTTTGCATCGATAACTTGGTATATCGACTATACGACCATTAACTAAAATATGCCTATGGTTAACTAATTGTCGGGCTCCAGGAATGGTCGAAGCCATACCTAATCGAAAAAGGATGTTATCCAAACGCATTTCAAGTAATTGTAGTAAAACCTGACCTGTTGATCCTTTGGCTTTTCCAGCTATATGAACGTATTTAAGTAATTGTCTCTCTGTCAGACCATAATGAAAACGCAATTTTTGTTTTTCTTCTAGACGAATACGATATTGAGATCTTTTCCCGGAGCGCGATTGGTTTCTAAGATCACTTCCGGGTGTCGGCCTTTTACTAGTTAGTCCCGGTAAAACACCTAGACGGCGTATTTTTTTGAAACGAGGCCCTCGGTAACGAGACATAAAGACTCCTTATTTTTTTATTTAAATTGAATTTTTTTTTACAGACTAAATCTAAATTAAGACTGAACTAAATGATAAACGAAGCTAAATCTACTGAAGTACTGTATTACAAAGAATAATGAGATGAATTGTATCAATATCCAGACTCTTTTGTATATATAGGAAGTTATATATACTTTTCTGATTTGTTTGGTAGAGATCTACTAATTGCTCCAACCCATTTTTGATTCATATTTGTTTGGAAGTTCTTACGCCATAATGGATCAGTGATCCTTGGAGAAGGGAAAAGAAGTCTTTTCAATATCCCGTGATTTCAAGGAGACATTATTTAAATGAAATTAAAATTCATTATGTAATATTTTAAATTACATTACAATTATGTAAAAAAAGAATAAAGAGATAAAAGCCGGCTATCGGAATCGAACCGATGACCATCGCATTACAAATGCGATGCTCTAACCTCTGAGCTAAGCGGGCTCACATAAAATAAATTGTGCTGTGCAGAGGACGTTAGTAAACTACTGGAATCTTAGCTATTGCATATCTTAGTGCATATTAATTCATGATGATGAATATATATAAGTTATATATATAAGTATATAATAATTTATTATCGATTATGTAATCGAATAATAATTCGATTTCTATTATCTAACATAATAGAATAACAATTAATAGAACGATATGAGGTATATAATTTAAAATGAAAAGTGAAAATTCTATTTAAATTGATTTGAATTTTATTCAAAAAAGAAATATTACAATTACATTTATTATTATATATTTATAATGATTATGATTAGTTATATAACTTATATTAGAGTAGAATAACTGTATTCTAATTATACAGGGTCGCCCCTAAACTAAGGAAAAGATAAGGATAAAGATTAAGTAAGGATACAATCCCCAGCTCCAGATTATATATAATGAGACATTACTCTGGTCTGGTTTCATTCGGAAAGGTAGGTGATAAGGCGAAAAAAATCGACCGTTTGAGTATTCCAAGTCTTTAAGTAAAAATGAGAGTAAGAGATGCATATATATGCGGGATATATCCATCCATATTGAATTGCAGATACATCAATGATAGAATCATTTTTGATTGGACTAACTTAAATACAAATTAAGGGTCCTCCGATATATGAAAGAAAATAGACAAGAAATAAAACAAATAGGAGGAGACAGAGACACATTTTCTATATAGAAATGCATATCTAAAGAATGAAACAAACGGCTCCAAATGAACATGAACGAAAGAAGGGGACGGCATCCCAATGAGATCCCAATCTCAAAACAAAAAAGGGGGATATGGCGAAATTGGTAGACGCTACGGACTTGATTGGATTGAGCCTTGGTATGGAAACATACTAAGTGATAACTTTCAAATTCAGAGAAACCCTGGAATTAAAAATGGGCAATCCTGAGCCAAATCCTGTTTTCATAAAAAAAAAAGGGTTTT